TATTGTCTTTTTTATTTGGTATTTGTTTTGTATGAAACGGGAATGGGGATTTCTTCTTGTTTTCTTTATTATTGATAGGAATTCTCTTGTTAAGACCCTACTTAACTAATTAATTGAAACCTCAGATTCATACGAGAACCACGATAATTCAATGAAACCTTCAAAATCCAAAGTTCACTGAGTGAGAACCATTGGATCATCACTTATTCAATCAAAAAATAGCTATAATGACTAAAAACATAAAATACAAAGAAATGTTTGTCCTTATGATCCAAATAAGAGTTTAAAAGCAGAAAAATTTTTTGATTTATTAAAGTTTATACGATAGAACGTAAAGAAGTCCGGCTACGAGGTCTGAGTATTTAAGTATGAATCATAGTTCGAATACTTTGTGATCTATTTGATCCATTTCGTGCTCCAGATACTCGAATGAATATCCGACGAAGTAAAACCATCTTGATAAAGATGACAGACCCCATTCTCTGTACTATCCATAGGGTCAATTCTAACAAGTCACACACTCATATTCCGGAAATATACAATGCAGAAAAAAAATTTCGCGGTCGAACTACCAAAGGAGAATAGGCTAAAATTTTTAGACCTACATACTTTTTTGTATCGAGCTAAAAGCTAGGACGTCAAGATTCTTCTGAGTCTAATTCATTGAAATTCCATCCAGTAGAACAGAAGAATTATAAATCTCCAAAATAATAGATAGGAATACCGCAAATAGAGCCATTGCAACACCCATCAAAGGCGTCGTTCCCCATCCAGGAGCTACTTTACCATATTCGGAATTCAATGGTTTCAATAACTTCCCTACAGTAGTGCTTCTTGGACCAGATCTAGAACTATCCTCAACAGTTTGTGTAGCCATAAATCTTATTTTGTATTCATTACGATCTGTTGACTTTGTATACCATTCCGTTGTAAATAAACGATCTTAGCATAGATCCATTGTGGTCTTTCAATTCTATAATAATGGAAACAGCAACCCTAGTCGCCATCTTTATATCTGGGTTACTTGTAAGTTTTACTGGGTATGCTCTATATACTGCCTTTGGGCAACCCTCTCAACAACTAAGAGATCCATTCGAGGAACACGGGGACTAGTTGACGTAATCAGCCTCCAAATATTTGGAGGCTGATTACGTCAATGAAGATAATGAAAAATTATTTCATTTTTTAGTTGAAATTTTAGGTGGTTCCCGAAAAAAAATAGCGAAAAAAATTATCCCTAAAGTGGATACTAAGAGAAATGTATAAACCAATGCTTCCATAAATTTGATCGTGGTTTACAATTATAGCTTTCATACCTGTTTTGTTTATCCCTCTGGATAAAGAAAGAAAGAAAAAGAGTAAAAGAAACGGCAGCGATTTAAATCAAGATTCCTACGGTACCCTACCCATTAAATAAAATCGCAAACAGAAACTAGAAGAAAAAAAGGAATGTTGCATCAGACTGCTTGTCTTTTTGTAGTTGGATCTCCAAGTTTTTGGAATGCCCCAAATTCCACTTGAGCATCCAAATCTGGATCAATACCAGCAAAAACATCTCTGAAGAGGGTTCTAGAACCATGCCAAATATGTCCAAAGAAGAAAAGTAGAGCAAACGAAGCATGTCCAAAAGTAAACCAACCTCGTGGACTGCTACGAAAAACACCATCGGATTTCAAAGTAGCACGATCTAATTCAAAAATCTCACCCAATTGAGCCCGTCTAGCATATTTTTTCACAGTTGCAGGATCACTATAACTCACCCCATTGAGTTCACCACCATAAAACTCAACAGTTACACCTACTTGTTCGACACTATATTTTGATTCTGCCCTTCGAAATGGGACGTCGGCTCTAACAATTCCGTCTCCGTCTACCAAAACAACCGGAAATGTTTCAAAAAAGGTAGGCATACGGCGTACAAAAAGTTCACGCCCTTCTTTATTTCTAAAGACGGGGTGTCCTAACCATCCAACAGCTATTCCATCCCCATTGTCCATTGAACCCGCTCGGAATAACCCTCCTTTTGCTGGATTATTACCAATATAATCATAAAAAGCTAATTTTTCAGGAATTTTAGACCAAGCTTCTGATAAACTTTGATTTTCAGCCAGTCCAGCACTAACTCTTCGATATATTTCTTGTTGAAAGTATCCCTGATCCCATTGATAACGAGTAGGACCAAACAATTCGATGGGAGTAGTTGCAGAACCATACCACATAGTTCCAGCAACAACAAAAGCTGCAAAAAAGACAGCAGCAATACTACTGGAAAGGACGGTTTCTATATTGCCCATACGTAATCCTTTGTATAGACGTTGAGGCGGACGAACACTAAGATGAAATAGGCCCGCTAATATACCCAACGTCCCTGCTGCAATATGATGAGAGGCTATTCCTCCCGGAACAAAGGGGTCAAAACCCTCCACGCCCCACGCCGGGTTTACGGGTTGGACCTTTCCGGTTAGTCCATAAGGGTCGGATACCCATATTCCAGGACCATATAATCCTGTTACATGAAATGCGCCAAAACCAAAGCAAGCCACTCCTGAAAGAAATAAATGAATTCCAAAAATCTTGGGCAAATCCAAAGAAGGTTTTCCTGTACGTTCATCACAAAAAATTTCTAGATCCCAATATACCCAATGCCAAATAGCTGCCAAGAAGCACAAGCCAGAAAACACGATATGTGCTCCGGCTACCCCTTCGTAACTCCAAAGACCCGGATTCGTTATAGTCCCTCCTGTAATATTCCAACCGCCCCACGAATTGGTTATTCCTAAACGAGTCATGAAAGGTATAACGAACATACCTTGTCTCCACATTGGATCAAGAACGGGGTCGGAGGGATCAAAAACAGCTAATTCATATAGAGCCATCGAACCGGCCCAACCAGCAACCAGAGCAGTATGCATTATATGAACAGAAAGCAAACGACCGGGATCATTCAATACAACAGTATGAACACGATACCAAGGCAAACCCATGGAAATACCCCTTTATCAAGGAAAAATAGACACTATGTAACTTTATTGCATTGGAAAAAACTATGCTACGGACCCCCCCTTTTTAGGTAATTTTTTCGGAGAAAGGATTAATATTTGTTCTATTCTGTTAGTAATAATGGAACAATTCGATTCATAGGAAAAAAGGGAAGCGGATCTATTCTATATCCGATAAGTACCAATACGCAATGGGGGTGAATTCTATTTTATATGAACCAAGATAGCTATTGTTGTTCATCATTCAGAAACCCGTTCGTAAAAAATTTCCTTTATTTTTATTCATTCTCTCTTACTTTACTTTTATTTTATATTTTATTTTAGCTTATTCAACTTATGTATTAAATATGATTAATTTTAATATGATTAATTTAATATTTAATAAAGTAGGAAAAAAGGATAATAGTATTAAAAAACGAAACCCGAGTCTTACGTTTCCACATCAAAGTGAAATAGAGAACTTCATTCTCTTTTTTTTTCATTTCATGCCTATTGGCGTTCCAAAAGTACCTTTTCGAAGTCCTGGAGAAGGAGATACATCTTGGGTTGACATATAGTGCGACTTGTCAGATATATTGGGCTATATGGGATTTCCCCATTTTCTCCCTCGATTGAGATATCCTCTGTTTCGCCCAAAAAGATTGATTGAATTATCAAAAATTTGTAACGCGAAGCGCAAAAAATAAAGTGGAATTAAATGCAGGGAGTATTTAGATTGATATTAGATTATCAAAACTTTTTTATGGTTTACGTGATCGGACTAATAAAATGAAGTATCCAGGCTCCGTTTAGCAAAAACCCAATTGATAATTAATATATAATATTTTTATAATTACTACTTATATGATATGCAAAATTATGATAAAAAATTCTATTAAAAAATCAAAAAAAAATTGAAACAGGGTGATCTAAAACTGTTGCTCAAATCAAATAATATAATGAAAAATTTGTTGACTATTTGACAGAAGACATGTGAAAGAAATGAATTGAAAAAAATTGGAGTAGTAAAAAAAGACGCGGTATTTGGTTCATTTGTCCTATATGTGCAAATCAAAATCGGGCAAATTTTTCCTTTTACTCGGGGTAGAGCATAAACCTAAAAAATGGAATAAAAAAAGGAAGAAGCCCATTTAGGAACAAGAAAAAATCATCGCCATTTCAACTGAATCTCGATGAAAAAAAAATATCAATGAATCCAGTTAGTCTGAGCGGCTTAATCAATCGTTTTATTATTAGATTTTAATATCTAATAAAAGGGGCCAAAACTTCTTTTTTCTTTGACTTTTGGGAGCAAGCCCTTCCGTTATAAGTTATAAAAAAAAACCTTCTATGAAAAAAAAAGGGGGTTGGAATCGACACATTGGTTTTTTCACAATTTTTGTTGAACCGTATGCATCAAAAGGTGCCTGTACGGCTCCTAAGGAATAAAATTTTATCCTAATCAACCGACTTTATCGAGAAAGATTATTTTTTTTAGGCCAAGACGTTGATACCGAAATTTCGAATCAACTTATTAGTCTTATGATATATCTCAGTATAGAAAAGGATACCAAAGATCTTTATTTGTTTATAAACTCTCCTGGTGGATGGGTAATATCTGGAATGGCTATTTATGATACTATGCAATTTGTGCGACCCGATGTACAGACAATATGCATGGGATTGGCCGCTTCAATAGCATCCTTTATCCTAGTCGGGGGAGCAATTACCAAACGTATAGCATTCCCTCACGCTTGGCGCCAATGAGTTTTTTTATTTTCGAGAAAAAAAATACTATGCCTTCGCCATCGGAAATATGAATTAGTTAAGTAATAATAGCATGGCACTTCGAATTCGATATGAAATTTTTTAGATTAAAAAAAATGAGATTATATATTGAAAGAGTAGTATGAGATAAAGAAGGGGTTTTTCAAATGATATCGTACCTATTCGGGCACATCTCAGCGTCACAAACTTTGTTTTCACACCGGAAGCTTATTTACAAAATTTATATTAAAAAAAAAAGACACTTTGGGATTGCTGAATCATAGACGAATCAAAAAAATGATATATAAAGCAACGGAACCATCATAGTATTTTTTTAACTCCTACAAAAAAGAAGGATGGTAATTGGATTATTTCTGGATCTGCGTATAATACAACCTATATTTTGTTTTCTTTCGCCAAAAGGAAAGGTCAAAAAAGTCAATTCCATTGTGGAGCCGTATGCAATGCACAAAAAAAGCCTGTACGGTTATTCAATTTTCTCTGTTTTTTTGGTTATCTCGCCTCATTCTGCGAAATAGAAGAACCTTTTTTATTATATCATCAGGGTAATGATCCATCAACCCGCTAGTTCGTTTTATGAGGCACAAACGGGAGAATTTATCTTGGAAGCGGAAGAACTACTAAAACTTCGCGAAACCATCACAAGGGTTTATGTACAAAGAACGGGCAAACCTATCTGGGTTGTATCCGAAGACATGGAAAGGGATGTTTTTATGTCAGCAACAGAAGCCCAAGCTCATGGAATTGTTGATCTTGTAGCGGTTCAATAAAAAATAGGAGCGATTTCATGCAAATCTACAATTTCTAAATTTTATATCTTTTTAGATTAAAGGTTTAGTTTCATATTCTCTTCAATAAAAAAAAATATATATTGAAGAGAATCTTGAAGAGAAGTAATTCAGAATTAACCGGTTAGAACTAATCTAAACCAGCCCATTATTTATATGATTCCGTATGCCAACCATTAAACAACTTATTAGAAATACAAGACAGCCAATCCGAAATGTCACGAAATCCCCAGCGCTTCGGGGATGCCCTCAGCGACGAGGAACATGTACTCGGGTGTATGTGCGACTCGTTTAGATCATAGACTGCAAAAAGGAAATTCTTTTTGAAATATCAAGGATCAGTACCTGTGAATAAAATAGAATGGAGGAACTCGATTCATTATTTAAAAAAGATAGATCGTTCATATCTTCTATTGTGTCTGAAACTTATGGTTTACATTGGTGCAAATCCAATCAACTCCATTTTTTAGAAAACCCCCAATGATAACAAATGGTTATCCATTAAGCGGGGGAAATTCCATTTTTTATTAAAAAGAAAAAAGATTCCACTCTTGAAAGAAAAGAACGGACTAACAGGGTAAACGACCAAATCAATTTTAAAAATGAAATACCGTTACTGTATAAAGTGGATCTCATTGTGAAAGACCTATTACTGGAATATTCATGGGGTAGAGCCAAAGAATGTGAATTGTACAAGTTACCAATAGTATTGATTAATTAAAAGAAGGAGCTCCGGTGTATAGAGAGGACCTCACCGTTTTAGAAGTAACCATAGAAACGATGGAACCCACTATTTATCCATTTCTATTTACTACTTTTTGTAGTTATTCTATTTTTTTATATCAAGCATCAAGGAATTTTATCCTTTCAAAGCAAAGGAAAATACCTATCAAAAAATAGTGGTGGGGAAGGTTAGAGTAGCAAAAGCCATTGGAATTTTTTTTTATACATTGGAATAACTCGTTTAGTTATTAATAGACTAGTAAAGGGAAAAAGAATAACTAAAAAAAGAATTAGTTATTCATCAAAGTTTGATTTATTCAATGACTAGAATTAAACGCGGATATATAGCTCGGAGGCGTAGAACAAAACTTCGTTTATTTGCATCAAGCTTTCGAGGGGCTCATTCACGACTTACACGAACTATGACTCAACAGAGAATAAGAGCTTTAGTTTCGGCTCATCGGGATAGGGGTAAAAGAAAAAGAGATTTTCGCCGTTTATGGATCACTCGAATAAATGCCGTAATTCACGAAACGGGGGTATTCTATAGTTATAACCGATTCATACACAATCTGTACAAGAAGCAATTACTTCTTAATCGGAAAATACTTGCACAAATAGCTCTATTAAATAGGAGTTGTCTTTATACGATTTCGAATGAGATAAAAAACTAGGGGGGTTGAAAGAAATCCACTAAAATATTTGAAATAGAGTTCTAAAGAGAATGAGCTCGGGGAAGGTAGAGTAGAAATTAGTATTATAAAAAAAGTCGTCAAAACAAAACGAGAGTATATAGTCGCTAAAAAAAGATTTATTCTTTTTCTTTTCGACGATTCTTTTCTTTTTTATGACAGACACAGACGTAACAATCAATTTTTGATTCTTGATTGGATTTTTCGAACAAAATATTAATCTCTTTTTGAATTCCTTCAGATTAGAATTGTTATTCAATTGAAGAATAAGTCTATTTTTTTCTGGTTCTAAGGCTAGTAGTTCTAGGGGTCGACTCACTTCTTTCAAATTGTTTCTGATTATTAAGAAAAGGTAACAAAGATAAAATACGAGCTTGTTTTATAGCAATAGTGATTAATCGTTGTTGTTTTAAAGTCACTCTATTCACCCGTCTAGATAATATTTTTCCTTGTTCACTAATAAATCGACTAATTAAACTCATGTTTCTATAATCAATTCGATCCCCCGATTGGATCGGGGGCAAACGCCTACGAAAAGATCGCTTGGATTTAGTAAAAAGTCGCTTAGATTTATTCATAATTTTTTTATTCCTTATCTCTAAAAAAATCCTATTTTGATCGGATCAAAATAAAAACGATTTCTATATAGGATAGAGTTTCTATATAGAATTAAGAATATAGGATTAGATTTCTTTCTATTGATTTAGTTGTTTATATTTATATATATGTAATAATATATAGATAATATAGATACTAGCATTATTCCTGTTCTTAAAATAAAAATTGACATACAAGCACTCAATTTAATCTATTTCTTGATTTCCCCGTGAATTGTATGTTTATAACAATAGGCGCAGAATTTTCTCAATTCCAATCGACTAGGGGTGTTATGCCGATTCTTTTGAGTAATATATCTGGAAATTCCCGCTGATTCTTTCTTAATATCATTTCGAACACAACTGGTACATTCCAAAATAATTGTTACTCGAACATCTTTACCCTTGGCCATGAAACCTCCTTTGGATTTATGATTCACCCCAATCTTCTATTTTAATTTTAGGATCCAGAAAGAACAAGAACCAAAAAAATAGAAGCTGTTAACTAAAAAAAATTCTGAAATATTTCGTTGCAATGAATATTAATTAGTAATTAAATAAAAATCAAATAATAAGCAATACAATGATTTTGTGAAAACTATATTTAAAATCTTTGTACAGTATTTTTTTTAAGTATCTCATAGGATACTCTTCCCCTAGCAACACTTTTTTTTTGTTCTATTACTAATTTAATTGGATCCTGAACCCTCGTTTTTATGACCTTGCGCCCCCCCCTTTTTTTTTCTAATTTTTTTTAGAATGAATTAGAAAAAAAAAAGGGGAGGTTAGTCCCCGATCGTTGATTGTATCTCTAAAATTTTTAACCCCTTTCTGATATTAATAACTAGAATTAAAAAAAGGGAAATGTTAATGCATCCGGAAATAAACGATTAATCTCTATTAATAAACCTGCTAACGAACCGAACCATAGAGTACTTAGTACCGGTGCTACGGAAAGATATGTTTTTAGATCTCGCATTTGAAATCCTCCTTCTTTATTGTATTACATTATATATAGTAATATATATAACTACAGATGTACATGTAGTTAAGAAGTTCTTGTATTTGTATACGTAACTTCCGCCCCACACTTTCAAAATTAGAATTGAAATATTGTCTACTAGACCGATCTTATAGATTCCATTTTCAAATGTAAACGCCTATTTATGTAAAATTGAAAGAATTCTCGTAAAAAAAGTCATTTTTTTAATTATATGTTTATTCTCTGATATGAGAAAAAAAAGAAGAAATGAATTTGATATACCAATAAAAAAAGAAGAAGGATGTGGAAAACAAGACAGGAATTCTCTACAATGACACTGTAAACCAATTGAAAGGGATGTAGCGCAGCTTGGTAGCGCGTTTGTTTTGGGTACAAAATGTCACGGGTTCAAATCCTGTCATCCCTACCTATTACTGCTCTTCTGAGCAGTAACGAGGGATCTATTTTAGATCTATCTTTTTTTAAAAAAATTGGACATACATATAATTCTGAAATTTATGATATACTATGATATAGTATATACGTACAAAATCGATTCGGATTAAAGAATGTCCTCTTTCTAGCCTTTTCCTTTTTTAGAAAAAACAAGAAAAACGCTCTTAGTTCAGTTCGGTAGAACGTGGGTCTCCAAAACCCAATGTCGTAGGTTCAAATCCTACAGAGCGTGATTTCACTCTTGTTTATTAGATTGTGTCAAAATTCCACTGTTCGCAAAGCATTGAGCAGCAATCTGAATTAGACCTCCCGCATATGAAAGCAAGAAGGAGGTCAGTCAAAAAAAAGAGATGTTAATTAATCAAAAGTCCAACTGATCACCACGTCTGTATTGTAAATAAGCAGTTACGAATAAGCCAGCCAAAGTAATAGGAATTAGACCTAAGACGATTCCAAATAAAAAAACTTCAATCATTTCAATTTTATTTTGTTTTCATTTTTGAAAGGGAGAAAAGAGAGGTACTATCTATTCCTAGCTCTTAATCTGTATTGCCGATGAATCTCAATGACTAAAATTGGGTAATTAATACGGTAAGGAACTATCGAACATACGAAATACCACCGAAATCCTTTTTTATAAAAAAATCTTCATTCAATTAATTTCAAATAAGTCGTATTTTGCTTAGACCAATAAATAGAACTGAGGTTATAGTTAAAGCTGCTAGTAGAAAACCGAAATAACTAGTTATAGTAGGCATGAAGGGACTCAATAAAATATGTTTTTTTATACATATGTTTCTAAAGTACTTCCCTAAGTTTCAATTTAAAAATTTTTTAAAGAAATAGAGAAAAATAACTAGTTCCAAGAATCAAAAAAATTCAATTGAAAATTTGTGAATTATCAATCATTATAGGTGGTATGAACAAAAATAGAGAAAGATAAAAAGAACTCAATTCATCGTCTTTGGCATCTGCACCATCTCAGGATTCAGAATTC